ACAGCTTTCTTTCTCTTTATCGGACGTTTTCTAGGAACGGGCAGCCGCCCAAAAATTTCCACCATCCTCACTTTTTTCTTATTTTTAACTAGTTTAATCCTTATTTATCGAATGAGAGTTTCGAAGAGAAAGAAGAGTTCTTTTCTTCGTAATTCTCATTCTCATTTTATTATTATCTACTTTAGCGAAAAATTTATTTTTTCTCTGATGACAGGAATTACCATTTTGCAAGTCTCTTCCGGATCCAGTGAAAGTGGAAATCCAACAAGTCTTCCGGCTTTGGAGTCTTCCTCGAGCAGTGAATCATGGGCTACGTTTAGAGCCGAAATAGCAGCCGAGAACGAAGCTGAGATTTATGCTCGCATACGAAGTCTCCAGAGCCATTATTACTACAACCTTCCTCCCCAGAATAATCCTGGGGAGTATGAGGGGCTTGTTCGCGATCACTTGGATCAAGCTCTCGATGTTCCCCATTATAGGACCATCCTGGATATGGAATATTTTGAACTCACAGTATTAGAAAGAAAGGTAAGTATCTGCTTTGGTCGGGATCTGTCTGTAGATCGTATTACATATATAGTCCAGTCACTCGTATACCCCCTTGACCAATTAGAGCATGTTCTGGCTAAGGCTGGTGATCCATACACAGTAAATCCATAGCTTCTATACCCGGGCGACCCAGTTCATATATGCAGTAGCTCGAGATCGATAGCCCACCCCAACTACTCTGATGGATGCCTTACCCGATGCATGGTATGTTTAGAGTAAAATATCTATTATAGCTATAGCCGTCCTTGCTACCCGCTTAGGGGGCGAACTTCCAGTATCTTAGTGCCGTCTGTTAGGAAGCCGATAGCCTCATTCTCTAATTTAGCGGATATCGCATTCAGATAGTTCGATATCTGCGATACTGCTTTCTCAATATCCTTCGAAGACCGCAGGGTAGATGGTTGTTTATATTCAATCGCTAAGGCACCAATGCGACTATCGGTGCGCCCACTGGCAGTGTGCTGGCGGGTTTTATACAAGAGAGATCCTGCCCATTGGATTTAGATTCCGCTAATGCGGGTAGAGATGCGGATAGAGATAGATATATTAGTGTGTACTCGGATGGAAGTGCTGCCTTGAGACCGTACCCGGATCTTTGGAGTCCTTGTTGTCTCCCCAGACACAGAAGGCTCATGAAGTTTTATATCACGGGGTAAGAAACCAATCGTCGAAAGAAAACTTTATATCGACCGGGCTGTTTAATTTAAAGAGCAGAACGAGCGGGAAATGTACGACTTTTTTAGTATAGAGCAACTTAAGAATTTTGTTGTGCAAGAAGAGCTCCTAGCGAACCAGGGCGAGCAGCAAAGCGAACGGAGTAACTGACGTTTTCCACTCGTAGAGCTGGTGTTGAATCTTCACAAGTTAAATAAACCCCGTATTTTTGGCGTAAATTGCTACTTTTTGCTGTAATTGATTAGCCGACTCCTAAATCAAGTAGTTTCAAAGCCTGGAACAGGCAGGATTATAGGGAGCTTATATTAACCCCACCCAGACAAGGTATTTACAGTTTGGAGTAGTAGTAGGTATGTATTACTTTCAATGCCTAGCTGAGAAAGATCATGATGCATGGAAGCAAGCAATTGGACATTGTCCCCGGGCACTAAGGCGTCTATGACGTCATAGGCATTTTTTCCGGGCGGCAACACCACATTATTAGCAGTGAACAGCGGCGTTATGACCCGTTCACTTAATTGTTCCTTTAGGGTATTTGAAACTGATTCATTCACTTTTTCTGGATAGTTGTGGACTGTCAAATTGCGTAGCCGGGCGACTCGCCAGCTGGCTAATATTAAAAGAGTAGAGGGGACCGGAAATAAATTGAATTAAATAGTTCAATACGGTATCAGACATTTCACTCTTTTATATTGTCTTTTTTTTCTATTAGCTATTCTCTGTCAGTTGGTTTCTCATTTTCAGTTGATGTGGAATAGCCATGCGGGGACCCCATCAGGGGATAATTGCTATGTCTGTCGGGAAATCGTTATCTACGCAATGACCAATACCCAATAGACTGAAATCAAGGAAAATCCACCCCTTCCCTTAAGCTAAGCCGCCCACCGAAGTCCTAATCCTTCACCAAAGAGTTAAATCGTATCCGCCTCTCAGCCAGTCATCGCCTACTCCTTCTAATCCTATCGGTCAGCGCCTAGTCTCTTTCGAAGTGCTCGAAGTCGGCTAAGGTTCAATGCTTTTTGCTTGCTGCTTTGTCCCTCGTCACCCTAATGGAGGACTTACTTTGTTTTCTTTCCTACGCAAGTCTTGTTGTAAGGTGGAATGCTTTCCCGCTTTCCAAGCTTTCGGGGAAATTGGCTTTGCCCTGAGGTCTTATATTCCGTATAGTAAGCCCGGTTGGCATATTATTGTATGAAAAGGAGTTGATTACCTATTTCCCTTAGTCGATTTAGTAGACTGCTTTCTTTTCTAGATGGTATCGATCCCACACTCGGCTCAAGGCTTTAAAGAATTAATACCAGGCTCAAGGGAAAGAGATAGCAACCAGTAAACTATCTGCTAAAAGCGATGAGGATTGAGGTCGTCTTTCGAACACTTCCTAAAGTACGCTTATTTAATACCTTTTCCTACTCCTGAGCTACCATGAGTTTAGAATCTTCATCGAGCCTGCTGCAATAAGGTATTACACTAGCCTTCTCAATAGCCTTACCAGCTACGTTGGAGGAGAAGTTCTAGCCGCTTCCACTTTGCCTATCTTCCCCTCTGCGCCTTGAACAGAAGCTCAAGTGCACGAAAACCCTCTTACTTAAGCAGGTGCTATCACTTAAGAGAATCTCCGGGTCATTCTTCAAGACTATCACCTTCCTTCTCTTCGGGCATTGGAAGATGAATCAACTCCATATAAGCTGGATGACCCGGGCCTTCTTTGTGGCTTGGTGTTAACTGTAGCACTATCAGACCTTGAAGGTTAAGTTAGTGTTCCATGAACTCAATCCCACATAAATGCTGCGGCATAAGTTATCTAGCTACATTCTATTACCGGTTGACACCCCCTTGAAACTTAAAAAAGTCTTATGGGATAACATAAACAAGTATGCCTCTATCAATTGGATGTTTGAAAGGTAACTAGAAATATCGTAAGAATGAAATCTGACGCCCAAAATTCCCATGTCTTTCTTGGTTGGACCAACCGGCGAAATCAGTCTTCCTGAATTGGAAGAGCAAGAACAAGTCTCTCCATTTTTTTGGGGGAGCAGAGCAGTCAAAGAATGAAACAGATCAAATGATTGTTCTAGAATGGCTATTTCTCACAATTGCTCCTTGTGATGCAGCGGAACCATGGCAATTAGGATCTCAAGACGCAGCAACACCTATGATGCAAGGAATAATAAACTTACATCACGATATCTTTTTCTTCCTCATTCTTATTTTGGTTTTCGTATCACGGATCTTGGTTCGCGCTTTATGGCATTTCCAAAAAGAAAAAAATCCAATCCCGCAAAGGATTGTTCATGGAACTACTATCGAGATTCTTCGGACCATATTTCCTAGTATCATCCCGATGTTCATTGCTATACCATCATTTGCTCTCTTATACTCAATGGACGAGGTAGTAGTCAATCCAGCCATTACTATCAAAGCTATTGGACATCAATGGTATCGGAGTGCGCCTCTTCACGAGGGTGATTTAAGTGCAACGAAATGCCTTAAGAATATGGTTCGCGAAGCATCTGGCTTACCGGTAATCTCCCATTCCCGCCGTCGAGAGACTTAAATAACTATAGCATGCCAGAAACGGGGAGTTGAGATGGTTAGACCTATACCCCGAAATGCTCCCAGCATAGAAGCCTATGGTTCCATCTTGTTGTTGCTGGAGGTACACATCCCTCTTCTCGGTGTGGAGCGATATACGAGAAATAGATGCTCAGCCTGAAATGTCCGATAACGGCGCTGAAGTAGTGAATCTATCGGCACCATAGCTGTGGCATACAACTTTGGACCTAACGGCCGGCCCAGTAACCTTTCGGAATGGGGGATCCCCGTTGGCAACAACCACGGTAGTAGTTGCGGAACTACTGGGCCGGGAGAGGACAACCTCTTGTTCCTGCTCCTCTTTCTTCGCTTCGGGGACGGAGGTCCTACGGTAGGTAACAGCAGGTACAAGCAACTTGACCGAAGGGGACCAGCGCTTCTACTCTTCCACCGAGGAGCCGTTCGCAGCGAGAAGCAAGGGATGTCGTGAACGGTGGGAGGTCACAGAGAATTTACCTATTCATAGAGTGATCCTATGATCGATACAGGATATAGACTATCTCTTTCTTTATTCGATTCTTTTTCTGAAAAAAAAGAAGGGTGACTCAACTTCTCAGCTAGAGTTGGGGGTGGGACTTGTTGGCATAATGCAAGCTGGAACGTGGGAATTCGAGGTCTCATGAACTACTACTAAAAACCTACTTTTTTTTCTTTTTGGACAAACGATATCAGGTCAGGTCTATGGATGGATCCAGATCTACGGGCCGGCCGGCCCCGGCCGATGAGCATAGGGAATCTATACTCGAGCGTTCAACTGGGCCCCTGACAGGATAGGTGAGGAATCACTCTTGATCTTTTTTATTGGGGCCTACAACTTCTCCGAGCCGACTAGCATCCCTTTCCACTGCGCATTTCTCGAACAAAGAAGACGACTATAGGATCGAATTCGCTTTCCATGGTGAACTGGTCGTCCCATACCTTCTGCCTGTCTCATATGTGTGGAACCAGGTCTTTTTCGGTTCCAGCCCCCCCTCGAATAGATAGGGTAGGTAGGACTGGGTGAGAAAGGGTTCCCTGTTGCCAATAAACTTTCCCCGGCCTTCGATTCCCCTTACTCATAAAGGGTCTTACGGTCGGTACTAACTAAAGAAAAAGAGTCTTCTTTCTAAGCTAAGAGTAGGCGTGGAGAGCTTTTTGCGGGGAAACTCGCAAGTACAGTTTGGGGGGAGACGGGCGTCGACCCAACCTTATGAGTATTCGGACTATAACAGTTCCGATGAACAGTCACTCACTTTTGACAGTTATACGATTCCAGAAGATGATCTAGAATTGGGTCAATTACGTTTATTAGAAGTGGACAATCGAGTGGTTGTACCAGCCAAAAGTCATCTACGTATTATTGTAACATCTGCTGATGTACTTCATAGTTGGGCTGTACCTTCCTCAGGTGTAAAATGTGATGCTGTACCTGGTCGTTTAAATCAAACCTCTATTTCGGTACAACGAGAAGGAGTTTACTATGGTCAGTGCAGTGAGATTTGTGGAACTAATCATGCCTTTATGCGTGCGCCCGGAAAGATAGGCCGACTGCTGAGCCCACTCTGGCTCAGCCGCACCACCCAGGGTGCGAGCCACCCGAGAAGCAAGCTATTACAGCGAGCGGCTGGAGCAGTATGGAGCCGAGGAGCAAGGCAGTAGATAAGATAGAAGAAGGGGTCAGGCTCCCGGTGGAGCAGAGGATACGGTTAGGATAACGAACTTGAAACGCGGAGCCCGAGCGTCCGGCGAGCGAGTGGTTAGTGGCCAATAGCGCCCTAGTTGATGGCATTCCTCTCTGCGGCTGGCACTCGAGGAACCACGGGGCACTCCATACAGAGCAAACAAGTCTTAGGGATGAGACGCCCGCGCAAGGACCTCAATTCTCATTAGGAGGTCGAACCAAGGACCTATGGAAGTCGGGGCTAGCCCGCCCCCATGGGCAACGCAACAGTGTCCTGAGGGAGGAGTTTAGAGGCCTTATAGTAGCACGGACTTCTTTTTCTTTCTAGGTCATGCGAAGGGGGCCAGTCCAAGATCGTACTGTTCCTCTACAAAGACAACAGACGCTCTCAACGGCTAGGCGCCACTCTCTTTCTGAGTTATTCCAGCTTCTTCATGATTTCGTGCCGCGGTGAACAAACAAAACAAAAAGAGGGCCATCTCAGCGGAAGGAGAAGGACCTGCAACGGCGGAGACTACTGACCCTATTCTTGTTCCTAGCCGTCTTTTACGAGTCCGGAAAGCCTCCTCAGAGGGATCCTCAAAATAGAATAGAGAAGGGCGGGCAGGGCTTCCGCAAGAGCCTCCCCCCTCTTCCCGGTCAAGATAGATGGGAAGGAGCCCTATCAAGGCCATAACCAGTCTCTTTATTTATGTACGTACACCTTTGTTTCAGGGTGGGGCCGCCCTTCCTCCTGCTAATCCGGCCATTTCCGAACCTGTCTTTCTCATCCCATTCAATGGAGGACTTTTAAATTCTTGCGATTCCCAGCCCCCTTAGCTTATTATTTTATATATATATATATATATATTATTTTAAAAGGGTTCCAAACCTTAGCTTAAATAGGCTCAATGATCTCTTTCTTCGCTTCGATAGGCCGGTATGGCGCTCCGCGTGGTTATATTCATACATGTTCCGACTCGCCGGTCATTATGGATCTAGTGGCATGGCGGGGCAAAAGAAAAAAGGGGGGGGAAGCAACTACGAAGCTTCGTAGACTCGACAAGTCGCTCCGCTTATAGAATATAATGAAGCAAGCTAGCGACTCTCCTAGTAGCGAAGGAAAGGGGCATTCGGGAAGCGACTAGTCGCTTCTGGCGAAGCTTCTAGAAGGCCGACCACTACATAGAGAGATCCATATACCAGTCATGAGCGATAGCGAAGCCTAGAGAGGCGCAGGGCAGGATCCAAGAGCTTAGAAAGGGTCAGGAAAGGAGCAGAGAAGGGGTTGGATTTCACCTATGATCAGATCAGTGGGCAACCATAGTTTACTTTTTTCGTAGTGTTGTTAACGTTGTTGAAAGCTCATTACTTATTTAAGTAGGCCTCGCTTTTCGGAGCTGCTCCCAGCTCACACTATGGTGGAGGAGGTGCCGTGAAGATCTAGGAGTGTGAGCAGTACGAGCTGAAAGGCTCCCATACTGTTTGGAGGGCAGGGGGCATAGATGCCAAACAAACCTGACCCCTATCTATCGTCGTAGAAGCTGTTCCTAGGAAAGATTATGGTTCTCGGGTATCCAATCAATTAATCCCCCAAACCGGGGAAGCTTAAGCGGAAATGAAAGGGTAGGGTGAGGGAAAAGAAAAGGGGGGAAGCAACTCAATTTAAGGCTTCGCCCCCAGATCGCTTCGTGAGCTCATTTAGTAGACAGCGAGTGTGCGCCCCTTTAGAGAAGAGATAGGGGCGAGTACTACACGAGCTCGTAAGTAAAGTACGGAACGAGCCTTGTCTACGAAGCAGAGCGACCTCGTCTTGCTTGCTTCTGGCGAAGCTTCTAGCACTGGATAATAGGCATGGCAGGAATACGACTTTTTAGGTCGACCACTACACTACATAGAAGCGATAGCGAAGCCAAGCCGTATAAAGGCGGGCAGCCCTTATAGCAATAGCAAACGGCCTACTTATAGCCCTTCCCAATTTCCAGTAGTAAACTTCCCAAGTTTAAGCAGGATAACCCCCTCTCTATTCTTCTCTTCATGTATGTGGGCTGCCTGCCCCGTCCCGAATAGACGAACAGGAACAAGCTGAAGAAGCGAGAGATATTTGAGATTCCGTAAGTAAATGATACTTTCTGTTTTGTCGAGAGGAAAAGGGGACATTGACATTCATCTTCCTCTCGAAGGGCTTTGAGAAGAGGGGCAACAGTGAAGATGCCGAGAATGGCCGTGTCTATGGGGATTACCGGTCTTAGTAAGAATCTGTTGCAAATGCATGTGAGGGGGGAATGCCTGCATTAAGATTTAAAACTTGTCGTCTACTTGAAGGAAATGTTTGGAACAGGGAACTTACAATAATACAACGCCGCATTCTTCGAAGATTGAGGAACAAGACGAGATCTATTAAGAGAATGATTTATTCTCGAAAAAATCTGAATAGTTACATCCAATTACAAACTACACGAAAGTTGCCCCTTTTTCATGGAGATTTACCCATCACAGAGATGCATAGAGGAACAGAACGAACTTCATATATCCCTTTTCCACTCAATCCAGAAACAAGATCGGACGTTATTCCGGTTCGTCTCCATTTTAGTGAAACTCTTCCTCAAGCAAGGCAGCCGATAAGTCATCGAAGGCTTTGTGTGAATAATGTAATAGTAAGCATTACTTCTTTTCAAGTTTCCCAAGGTGATTTCATATCTTTGAAAGAAAATGATGCTCTAATCTATTCAGAAATAAGGAGATCCTTCTATATCGAAATTTCAGTTTCTAAAATCATAGGAAAATTCTTGGATAGCCCGGTAAGAATGTGGAGAAGAACCAAAACGGAATGGTTCCGCTTACTTAAAACTAAGAGGGGATGCCGCCTACTACTGAAAGACCCGTTTTTGCAACAGTTGCGTTCTTCTATGCAAGACGAAGACTTAGAAAGAACAAAGAAGTTTGGATCCGAAAAAGTATGCTTAGGCAGTTCTTTCGCTGAGCACAAGAGAATAAAGAGGAATTTTTATCATTTCAAATCGATATTCTTATCGAAGAGAAGGAACGAAAAAACCCTAAATCTTACTACTAGAAAAAGAAGTCCTATAGTTTACAACTCTTCTTTCTATAGTAATTTGACCTCTTGCTCCACCCATCAGTCTTCTATGAAGAGAAAAATAAAAAGCTCTTCCCTATCTACTCATTATTCGGAGGTGAATCATAGAACACCAAAAGCTGTGCTATCTTATGGACCTAACATAGGTCACATCCCTCACGTGCGCCAAGAGCACATTCGATAGCATCCTCTTAAGGTTTAAAGATCCAAACCTTCTTCTTCTTAGCGGAAACGCACGTGGCCAAAACATATAAAGATCGGCATAGTCGCTCATAGGGGCATATCTATCCGGATAGAGGATAGTCTAGATCTTGATTCACTATTTCCATTTTTATTTTTAGATTTCTTTTTTTTTTTCTCTGTCTCGTACGAAGCAATGGGAGGCAAGCTATGACGGCAGGATGTGACCTTGCCTTTCGCCCTGCTACCGCCGTTCTAAGTTCTTCTGACTAAACGAAGTTAAGACTAAAGTTTCGGAACTTAAGTTTGCAACTTTTTTCAGCAAAGCTTAGTCAAAATCCGTCCTTCGGCTACCTTGGATCAAGGGTAGAGATAGGAAGTAAGTCAAAGGTAGATCAACAAAAGTCTTAGTATGGGAAGAGTCAGAGCGAGGGGAGAGACTTTCTAAACGAAGGTTAGTCTAAGTAAGGAAATGGGCACTCTGCTCACATCGAAGTAACTGCTGTCTCCCTTATGGTCGACGTTCTCTCCTCCCATCCTCTCCTCTCCCTACCGGTCGCCGAATAGAACTCTTCTTTGCCGTTCTGGTTGGCTTAGGGCGGTCGAACTCTCCCCTCCTCTCCTTAACAGTCGAGTGATTTCTCATTCTCTCTCCCTCTTTCTATAGATAAGCGGGTTCTTCGATCATTCTAATGAAATAGGTTCGTTAAAGCCAATTGATCGAATTCTGTTTTAGATTCCTATTCCACTCCAACCGGTGCAGAACTCTTAACCTTTCTAGGACCCTCTCTACGGCAAGGTGCTGCTCTACTCTTTCCACTTGCTCCCTCGTGTATAGCGAGTTCTTCGCCTCACGGTTTGGCTACCCATCGTCATTCCCTCTCTGTCTAAAGTGAGAGGGGTTCTCTGCGCGCAGTGTAAGATTCCCCTGGATGGGTCTCGTAGGCAGCAGCATTCGTGCTTGCCTTTGCCGTGATTGTCCGTTGTTCCCTTGGTGCGCTGTCATTGACGGTGTAAATCTGTTCGTTCGAGAAAACATGTTGATCTCTTTCCATATCCTATCCCCGGTTGTTGCCCTATCAAGATGTGTCCCTTCCTTTGACCCCTTTTCCGATTTATTAGTGCTGTCCCCCTTGCGTTCCCCCCCTTTGTGAAGAATTCCATTTCCCTTTTTCTCCACTCTTATTTCTTCCTTTCTTATTCTCCTGTTGGAAGTACCTAATCTGCTTTTTTAAATCTTTCCTTTCTTATACAAGATTCTAAGGTCCTTCCCCTGTATATAAGTCTGTGCGATTTTTCCCCTTATCTTCTGGCCGACGCTCCCTTTACTGGTATCAGTGCAAGGGCAATTAGTACGGGTTGCCATAGTTGTCTGGATGGATTGGAACGAAGGGATGAAGGAGGGCCGGCCTGCCCAACAAGTAGACCGGAATAACTAGCTTCTAGTCCAACTAGCTAGCTCCAGCCCAAGCCTCCAAATCGAAGCTTCGGAGAGCCTTCTCCCATGCGATGAGATGAATTATGTCTCTCCCTCCAACACCAGACCGTGGACATCTCGTCCGAATTCCTTCAATCCTACCAGCCATTCCTTTCGGGACCCCGGACAAGGAGGGAATAAAGGCAAGCTTTGAAGAGTGGATTTCATTAAAAACAAGGCCTTACCAGCTTGACCTAATAGGGCGGGCACCTTTCCAACCCGAAAGCTTCTTGCTGAATTTCTCTGTAACTGAATTCCAAAGTTCATCTCTTCATCTTCCCAGCATACCAAAATGAACCGAAATGGAATTGGCTATTGAACAGCCAAACATATTCCGGCCGGCCCTCGTAGTGTGGATGGAGGATGAAGGAAGAACACCTTACTTCTTTCAAAAGACGGAAACAGAGTAATTTTTTCCCACTAGCCTAACTAATGATTTTACCTCACTTTGTTGTATTGTATAGACAAGCCTGACTTTATAGATAGGAATTCAGAAAAGAGTTATAACTTACCTTCCTGACTGTGCTTCCTGCTTTTGGACCTATTTTATATTATAGTGGTAAGACTGTAGTCTACTGCAACAGGAGAAAGGAAAGCAGGCCAATATTCATGATAAGACCCTCTTTACGCTCTCTCTTTCTGCTCGCTCCTGTCAACGAATGAATTTACTACTTGTGTCACTGACATTCCATTAGCATGGTGGACTATAGACCGGCTTTCACGTTCACTCTATAGGAAGGGGACTTAGATTAATCGATTCAATGGGCGAACTGCTTTCCTTTAAAGGTAGCAAGTGATTGAAATGACAAGCTTGTAACTGATATGAAATCGGAAGACAGTAAGTTGGACGAGGAGCTCATGTACCACAGAGTGGGCAAATGCTCCCCTCTTTCAAGAGACTGTTTCTGTTCTTGTTTCTTTAGTCTCTTTACCTGCGAGCATGAATTCCTGAACCCAATACTAGGAAAGAGCTTCATACCCTATAGAACTGACAGATCGGCTAGCGAAGATGGCTCAGTCTCAGTAGATCCCTCACTCCTCACCGGCTTACGGAAAGAGAGCCCTAAGGGAGAGAGTTTCGGTACTTCAGGCATATCTATCAATGGGCAAAGACAGGAGAGCCTTCTATCTCTTCCAGTCTTATAAAGGAAAGAAAGCAGGATGAACAGGCTTGAGTGTCGATAGGTGACTTTAAGGTAGGCGCCTATCTCTTATTATACTATAGCAACGGGAGAAGTCGGGATTGGTGCCCTAAATGAAGGGAAATCTATAAAAAATTAGCATTTTGCCCAGATAGAACTTTTTCAATTCATGATCTGCTCTACGAAGGGAAAAGTGAAAGTCTCATTTGACAGCTATATAAGATAGACACTTTCTAATTTCCATGTCTGTCTATGAGGGAAATAGGTCAAGTGTCATTTTGCAGTTATATGAGCATGAACATCTACTTTCGAATTTGAATAGTCCTCTTAGCCGGTCGATTGGCTTGAATCTCTCTTTCTTTTGAATCGTAACCTACTATTAGTGTATGCCTAAAACTGAACTAATTACTTTTCTCTAACCAACTTATGACCAAACAAAAAATGACTTAACTAATGGCCAGATTTCCCTATCCTCATTAAAAACTACTTCTATCTAGCTCCTCTCTTCACCATCTTTTGGTCAAAAAGAGTAAGAGTATTAAATCCCAAAAGTCCTAGGAGTTAAGCATGTTGGTGATGAACTAGTTCTCGTTCACCCCAGACTTGCTGGGTGGAATGAGTCAAGCTAGTTCCGAAATCGCCAGAGCCCTCTTGTTCTAATCTTTTTCTTAGCAACTGGCTTTCAGAAGTCTTGCTGCGAGGAAGATTAGAAACGCCTTAATTGAATTTAGAATAGTGGCATTTTTTATGCAGATATGGAGTTTGTTGAGAGGACTTGCATCCTTCGTTCGTAGTGGTCATTTATAGCTGTTTTTCCAACTGAACCTAATTTACTATTTTGCGACAAGAGGGGGCTCTTACTTCTTTCATCTCTAGGTTGAGTACTAGCAAGTCAGGGATAAGAGAAAAGCCTGGGAAGGAATCGGGTTTTCAGCATCTGTAGTGGAAGAGTGTACTGGTGGTGGTTTAGTTAGAGACAACAACGGGAAGGGGGCTCTCTCTTCTTTCAGCTGATTCTCCTTTTACTAGGCTTGGATAGATGGGGGTGTCGGTGTAAAGATCGCATGGAACAGTAAATGGCAATGGAATCAAACCTCCTCCTATAGGTAAGTTCAGTCTGTAACTGAGGCTTTCTAGGCGTAGGGCTAATAGCACAATGGCGGTGCGGCTAGGCTTTGTGGGTTCGAATGCCGGTTTGAGATAACCAGCCAGGCAAGGGAAAGAAGGAAGTCTTCCTGCGGAGGGGGAAGAAGCGGCCCAGTTTAATAGATTCAATGGTCGACTTGCTTGAATCGAAGAGGAAGAGCCCACTTGAATATTGAATTCAGGCTTTCATTAGCTCCTTCAGGATGGGATTGACGTATGGAACCACTGACAGTGAACCGTTCGTCTACCTCAGGTCTTACACTGAATGACCTCTCTCATCTAATCGATCGGTGAAGGATGTCTTTGAAGATCATCTGGTCTGGCTCGTTACCATTAGTTCCTCTCTCTATAGTCGAGCTAGTAAAACGAGATATCCTATTGAAGTGAACGTTCACAAAGATCGGGAAGTAGTAGCCGTAAATCTATCCACTCGTGTAGTTTTAGGCCGCAGATGTCTACTTTTCTTTAATATGGAATTCAAATCAGATCCTAGAGTTTAACCACTGGGGGAGAGTGGGTGAGCTTGCTTTCGAAAGTTTACAGTTTCCCGGCTAAAAATCACCTGCTTGTTTACAGACTGAACTGATCTATAAAAAAAAAGACAGAAGCGAGGAAAGGCCCCTTCGCTGCTCTCTCTGTTTTTTCCCTCGAGCGGGATTTGAACCCACGTCCGACTACCTGTTGAACTATACAAGAGGCCGCTCTACCGCTGAGCTACCGAGGTGGGGCTTAAGACGGGAAATCTAAATCGGCACACACGTTTTTTCATTCATTAGCTGTAACCAGCTGACTGGACCTCTTTCCTAAAATATGCTTTTTGCTTACGCTTCTTCGTCAAGCTTTCGAGCAGAATATCCATACCTTTCTTTTAGTAGTGAATGAGATGCTTGACAATAACGCTAAATCCAGACATTTAAGGTGTAACACAATGCCTTAAGTGTGGGAGGGCAGCCTATCCGTATCCCTTCGCATGGTCGTTCTATCACGAAGTTGGCAGCGGGAGTGGGGCGAGAGCTCGGCTGCGAGTATCTCCCTTTCAGTGACCTGGGACAGGAGACGATTTTCTGAGTTTGCCTTGTTGGCATGCTCAGTGGTCATAGCGCCTTTGATTGAAATTCCATTTGCACCCGTCTCCTTCGGGGATCCATTAAAGGGATTGGAGTGGAATTTCCATTCCACCTATCCGCACCCTATCTCGCTGAAATTTAGATATGTGAGCCCGGAAACACATTTTCAAATACGCCTGTCAGCGCAGCTCTTTTTGGAACGGTACGAGCAGACCACTTAAGCAGATACCTAGACTTCCATTTTGAACCACCAAGCAAGGTAGTTGTGTAGGCGGAATATAGTATCCTTCATCGGAATCAGAACAAACTGAAGGAACGAGACAGCACCAGATCAGCTTTAAAGAGCAAGCAAGAACCACTGAAAGAGGCTGGTACCTTTCGTATAAGAGCCAGCAAAGCTAGTCATGCACCTGGAGCGAGCCACCTGGCGATTGAGGGGCAATCATATGCTTCTGTGAAAAAATTATCCTCTCATCGATGTTCTACCGAACTGAACTAATAATAGTTTATCATTTAGAAAGAATGGCGAAAGAGGCCTCCTTGCATTGCCCAACTAGAGCGAAAAGCCTTATTGCGTTGCGGCCCTAAGTAGCTATGGGGTGTTGATGTACTTGGAACCTAGACCGGTTACCTGAGTATGGCGGTTCGGTAGCCGTTCAATGATAGCATGAGATCCTCGCTTCGGTAAGTTACAAGGATGAATGCAAATAGCAAGGCGCTGTGCTGTGTGAAGTGAGACTGGCTGCCCTAAGTTAAGTGCTTCCTTATTAATATTAATTAATGATCTTGCTCAGTAGGAGGGCTTTCCCCCTTCTGTGCAGCCTGATTCTCTCTCTGGAAATGAGGGTGCCCTCGATTGACATTTATCATCGAATAAGGAATCCTTCCATGGATGAGAAGGTTGAGTTACAGTACAGACTCCGTTGGCTTTCGCAAGGAAGCATCTCGAAAGTTCCGCAATCTATGGTTGATGCCTCACTCGAACTCTATCCCATACCCTACTCGATGCTGAAGCTACTCTGCCTTTCGGAACCCAAAAAGAAAGCCGGGCGCTTGGGAAGCTATGCAAAACCTGAAAAAAGGAATCTGCTTTCCATCTTTGAGCTCAGAGGTTACGATCGTCTCCTCATTAGGCTATTTTAAAAAAAGTATAGCTGACTCATCAGCTGAGTGGTTCGCCTCTTGTCCACCTGAGTTGTTTACTTCATTTTCCGACCTGGAAAACCAATGACTCTTCAGGTTAGGTTCTCTTTCAACATAGACATCCCGATGACCATGGATCAACTTCGTTCCACGAAACAGAAAGCAAATGAAATCTTCCTCTTAGGGCGTTCGATTCCGCGAAATGGCGACCCGTTTTGCCGGAGTATTCCGCTGTGGCTAGCATTGTTAGGAATGCTTCTGGCCATCTTAGGCCATTCTTGATGATGGACCCTCCGGCAACTTTAGAAGCCTTGGTTCGTAAGGGCTCTTATCTTGAACTAACGCTTTGATCTCGGCTTCTAGATCCATATCCTTTCGCATCAAGAGTACCCGCGCGTCTCAAACCCACCTTTATCCCAACAACCCCATGATGAACAGAGAGGAACCCGATGAGGGAAGTGGGACAATGTTCAGACCTTGGCTGTCACAACAAGCAACCAATCAGTTCCAGTCCCAAGGGCAGGTAAAACGAGGCCTCGACGGATGGGAACTCCTACTCTGACTATAGTTTTGCGATCTCTAAGCGGGATTTTCAGTCATCTATCCTTTATCTTTCCCTAGCGAGTGAAGAAAGAGTGGATGTTTTGAACGAGTGTTGAGCGAGTGAAGTGCCCCATAAGCTATAAGGGCGAGCTATATGTATCAATTCCGTGAGCAGCGATTGAACTGAACGTAAAAAGTGCATCCAGCAGGAATCGAACCTACGAATTTGCCCGGTTGGGCGCTTTAACCATTCAGCCATGGATGCAAAGAGACTCAGCGAGTGAACTAGGTTTTGGTATTCCTTCTTGAGCTTCTATTTCTTCCGTTAAAGGAGATTCGAGAAAAGATGGAATAAGAAGACGTGTTTCCAGAACGAACAAGATACGGGTTGAGAAGGGGGAGTTAGCAAAGTTAGACAAGATTGGAATGGGCATAGGAACATGTATTGATGTACCATATCGGCTAATGCTCCCAGGTTGATGCGATGTATTCCACCAGTTGACTGAAGACTTGATTATTGGTATATCGATCGGTCCAGCACGGATTGAAATAGGAGCCGGTTCGATAGGAAGCTTTTGAAAACGCAGTGCACCCATGTAAATAAGGAACGAGATTAATACAGAGGTTAAACGAGCATCCCACACCCAAAAGGTGCCCCACATAGGTCTTCCCCGAAACCCCCCAGTAACTAAGGTAAACAACGTAGAAAAAGCACCCATTTCTGTACCGGTTCCGAAAGAGCGAAGAAAAAGGGGATGTTTTGTTAATAGGAACAAGAACGTGTTTATAGCCGTAGCGATATAAACAAGAATACTCATCCGAGCCGCAGGAACGTGTACATAAGGAATACGAGAATTTCCACCTTGTTGAAGGTCTAGTGGTGCTACCCGAAGACTTAAATGAATAGCCATCGCTGTTAAGAACAACCGAGATCCAATGAAAATTTTCGCGTAGCTTCTGGTCTTTGACATCAAAAAAGAAGGTTGTAATAATGAAAGGGACATATGCTAATTTTATCCTAGCTAGTGGAACAATAAAGACGAAGTGTCTAATTATACTTATGGTCCTTTGTTTCCAAATAGAAAGACACAAAATTCTCCGGGAAGCCCTATCTTTCGAAGGACTTCTCGATTTGCTCCCCCTGACGAGCCCCCTCCAGCCTACCCGCCGGACCACCCCTTCTATCTCTCGCGACCGACCCCTTGTTAGTTCGTAGAGCCGACGCTGGGCGGCCAACCTCATGGATCACGCGTCTGGTCCCTCTCCCATTGGGCGAGAGCTTTCAATAAAGCATCTCTCGCTTGGAAAGCAGGAACCGGTCTGCTTTGGAGATCCTGCATAAGTTCCCGGATCTTCAAAAGCTTCGCGGGGGACGCGACGTCCAATTGTAGCTTAATCTTAGTATTTTGGAGTACACTCGAGGTCACTCCCCTATTTCCAAAGGAAGAAAGAAAAGAGGAAAGCTCCCTTTCTATTTCCTCTGCTGTTGGTCCCGGCGGACGCAGAGTTAAGTCCAAATCGAGTTGGGCATTTGAGGAACCCTCCTCTCCTGCACATTCTGCGTGTTCGACCAACCACTCAGAGCAAAGGTCAAGAAGACAACACAGAGTGGAAATGGTCCAAGTGATCCCAGGTACCCATGAATTCCTACACTTATTGGAAATGCCATAAAGCGCGAACCAAGATCCGTGATACGAAAACCAAAACCAAGACAAGTAATAACAGGAGATCATCGTGGATGTTTAAGTCTAAATCGAACACTAAATAATCAAAGAATTGAAAACACCACTTGAGAAGCTTTACTTCTAGCAAAGTTGCTAAAATAGTAAAAAGAAGAATGACTGAAAATGAAACCAAAAAGGAAGCCTTATATTATATATCTTTGTCATTCGCTCTGCTCGCGGAGCGGCATACCGAAAAAAAGATAGGATTTGAATCGATGACTTAAGCCCTTGCGCTATTCCCCCCTGATCGCATCGTAGATAGCAGTCAGAGTCAGTACGCTTTCTATTCTCTTTATATTATATATGAAAATAGATAAGAAAGGAGGGCTGCCGAGGCCCGGAACTTCTCCGAGAGGTTCCTTTCGATACTCTGCGCACAGAAGCGATATCGAACATCACTTATTGTCATTTCTCAATTGATGATACTTCATTTAGCTACTTAATAAGATAAGAAGACCCATAAAAAGATCAAATAACGGAAGGCGGAAGGTCGATTAGGAAAGGAGCTTTTCAAATCAAAGAATTC